CCGACAACTGGTGGAGTGACAGCTAGTTTTGGTATGTTGGGGGATATCATTATTGCCGAACCCAATGCCTACATTGCATTTGCAGGTAAAAGAGTAATTGAACAAATATTGAATAAAACAGTACCCGAAGGTTCACAAGCAGCTGAATACTTATTCCAGAAGGGTTTATTCGACCTAATTGTACCACGTAATCTTTTAAAAAGCGTTCTGAGTGAGTTATTTAAGCTCCACGCCTTTTTTCCTTTGAATCAAAAGTCAAGCAAAATCAAGTAGAGCACTAAGTTAAATTATTTTGTTTGTGTTTGTAGCAATAAAGTAGTTAGTTTATCGGAATCAAAGTAAATAAGATAATAATGGCCTTTTCTTTGCTGATAGAAGATCTAATTGTAGAAAGAATAAAAACGAAAGTTGAGGATAACTCTTTTTTTGACCTATATTCCTGATTACGAATCAAGAAGGCTTTATCACCAAGAGTGAGTTCTTCCTTTCGTGAAATTTGGAAAATAAAACGAATTTGTTCTTGTCTTAGGTATATAATTTGAAATTTAAATATAGATAATAGAGTTTTGTCTCTTTCTCTATCTCCCGAAAAACCATTTTAGCTAAAAATTCATGTTGGGTCGGATTCGAACGAATCCTTCGATAATCGGTAAAAAACTCTTTATCTATTTTTAGAAAATTAGAAGACAAGAACAAAAGACAAAGAAATGAAGAAAAATAATAAAGTTTATTATCATACATATCTTTCTCATGTAGGAGATGAATAAGTCCATTTATTTAGTTCTACAGTTCTACATTCTTTGCACTTATTCTTATTATACGTACTCAGTTAGATTTAGATATATAGATACTTAGATCTATACTAATAATTTTAAATTCTTCAAATTCTATTAATAATAAATATTATCTAATTAGAATTCAAATTCTTAATTTAATTATTTAATTATAATTATTACAAGATATCTTTATTTATATAATAACATAATAACAGATACAAATAGTAAATCGAGGTACCCCTTCTATGACAAATTTGAACCTTCCGTCTATTTTTGTGCCGTTAGTAGGCCTAGTCTTTCCGGCAATTGCAATGGCTTCTTTATTTCTTCATGTTCAAAAAAACAAGATTGTTTAGATCCGCCGGGACCCAATCTCATCCATTTTTTTTTTTTGAAAACGTGGACTTGTATCATAACACGGATATCTATTTATTGGAATATAGTATAACATGTGATTTCCACCGAACATAAAGGAAAAAACTCTTATGCCCGCAGAAACATGATATATGGATATCTCAATTATAGCAATTTTAAAATAGATCAGGATCCCTGGATGGCTGAAATGTAGTCGGTGAATCTCTATGTATATCGATATGTATAGTGGGGTCGTATTAAATAAAGAGTATGTTATTATTTTAGATTTAACCAATTTGATGAATTACTCCTAAAGGTTGACATCAAACTAGTGCTAGTTCACCTCAAACTAGTGCTAGTTGATGAGAGTTACTTCAGAAACAAAAAAGTAAAGTCAAATTTATCTGGGGTATTATCTCAATTCCAATAAAATGCAATCGAGTAAAGTATGACTTGGCGATCAGACGATATATGGATAGAACTTATAACGGGGTCTCGAAAAATAAGTAATTTCTGCTGGGCCTTTATCCTTTTTTTAGGGTCATTAGGCTTCTTATTAGTTGGAACTTCCAGTTATCTTGGTAGAAATTTGCTATCTTTTTTTCCGCCTCAGCAAATCATTTTTTTTCCACAAGGAATCGTGATGTCTTTCTACGGAATTGCGGGTCTCTTTATTAGCTCTTATTTGTGGTGCACAATTTCCTGGAATGTAGGTAGTGGTTATGATCGATTCGATAGAAAGGAAGGAGTAGTCGGTATTTTTCGTTGGGGATTTCCGGGAAAAAATCGTCGCATATTCCTCCGATTCCTTATAAAAGATATTCAGTCCGTTAGAATAGAAGTTAAAGAGGGTATTTATGCTCGTCGTGTTCTTTATATGGACATCCGAGGCCAGGGGTCCATTCCCTTGACCCGTACTGATGAGAATTTGACTCCACGAGAAATTGAACAAAAGGCTGCTGAATTAGCCTATTTCTTGCGTGTACCAATTGAAGGATTTTGAGAAATTGAGAATCAGAACGTTCATTCAATTAAAGAAAACGTATATGAAAGAACCATAAAACGAAACTCTTTTTATGGTCTTTATGCGTTTTATGGTCTTTATGCGCACGCAATTCAATAACAAATAACAAATCGAAATAATAGATTCATCTCAGATGGCAAACCATTTCGAAAGCAAGAATTTTTTTTAGTTCAATATTTGTTGGAATTGACACTTTAGATCCAGATAGATCGTATCTTGTAAATTTGAAATTCTTTCTTTTGTATTCTTTAATGACCAACAATTGGATTTCTTACTTAAATTGGATTTCTTAATTAAATAATGAGAACTAGCCAATTTATCCTTTGCCAGTCATTTTTTTTTTTAT